GAGAATGTATAGTCTTCCTCAAATATGCTATTGAGGGAAAAAGGATTAAACCTTTTAAATTTAAGAAATAAAGTTTTTTTTGATCTTGATCGGAATATGAAAAAACCGAAAGATCCCTTAACTATTTAAGTTATTAATCGAACGAATCGCACTTTTACCACTAAACTATACCCGCTACATATCTCCATTATTATATATGAATGAACCTTTTGTCGAACAAAGGAATGAGCAAAGGAATGAGATACAATTAAGATAGCATCAGACTCATGACAATTCTAGTGTTGGCACTTCGTCCCGCTGGAGGTACTTGAAAAAAATAGGCGAAGAATAGAAAGCAGCTTATTTAAATAAAACTTGACTTGATCATACTTGATCCTAATTCATAATATAATTTATATTATATATAATATAATTAATTAATATAATAATATAATTAAATATAATAATATAATTAAATAATATAATAATATAATTAAATAAAATAAAATGAAAAGTCATCCTTTTCATTTGCTGGAAGTCATTACTGAACTGACATTCCGAATCCAGGGATTTATTAAAGCTGGACCATAACATAAAAATGATGAATTCCGCATTTCTTTTTTCGTTTTCAACTTCCCCTTCAACTGCCAGATCCTATGAATTTGAATTCGGATCAATCGGATCAATTGGATTTCAAATGTTCAAATAAAATAAAGCTTGTCCCTTGAACAAGTAAATGAGTTATGTTATATATGTTATAACATATGTGTGTTTCATTTTTCATATTGTTTAATATTATTTGATATTGTTTAATATTAATTGTTATATGTATGTGTTCTTTTCCGGTTAGTAATTAAGTAAATTGAGAAAAAAATACTTATATTTATATACTTAATACTAAATAAGAATGTGAAAAATATTCTTTCATATTCTTTTCATATTCTATAGTATTAATAGTATTCTTATTATTAGTATAGTATTAATAATACTAACTACTAAGAAATGGCACTTCTATCATAGGACTGGGGATAGACATTTTCTTTGTTGCTTCAATAACAACAAAGAATTTTTGATTTGATATCAAATCATACATAATTTAATTGTTTGATCTATGAAATGATTTATCAGAACAAAAAAAGAAATAATGTAATGGCCCGGCCAGTACTTAACCAGGCCGGGGGAATTCACCTTTCTTACAAAATAAAAGAAATGAAGTAAGGGATTCTGTCTATATCTATTCTATTGGGGATAAGATCTCTGTTTCGAATCATTATCTAAATTGAATTACTGATCAAATTCGTAGATATCTTATCCATTTTAATATATAATTATAGAATTTAAAATTTGTTTTTAATATATTATTTTAATATATTAAAATAATATATTATTTCTATTATTTTTATATTATTATCGTTACTTTATCCTATCTTATAATAAATTATTACTAATAAATAATTAAAAAAAGAAAACGAGGTTTTTTTTGTTTCAATCTTCACATCACATAAAAAAAAATTTCAATTTTGAATTGGGAGAGATGGCTGAGTGGACTAAAGCGGCAGATTGCTAATCCGTTGTACGAGTTATTTGTACCGAGGGTTCGAATCCCTCTCTCTCCGTTCCCTCTGATCACTTCAGACTTTCAAATTTGAAAAAATGGGATCCTTTTATTTTTTCATCATAGGGATATGGAATATATAAAAAAAAAAGAAAGAAAACTCAACATTTTTTATTCCTCACGTCCAGGATTACGGCCCGGATCGTTAGATAAGAATCCGAAGATGAAGAGAGAAACAAAAAATATCACTACTGTGTAAACGAAGAGTTTGAGAGTAAGCATTACACAATCTCCAAGATTATTTTTTTTAGAAAAAGGAAATAGATTGCCTATTTTTTATCACATACGTTATTTTGGCATAACACCCCAAAAATGAAGTCTTTTCTTGAATCTTGAAAAAAAAAGTAATTTATTACAAATTTCTTTCTACTTTGTAATAAGGTAATAAGAAAAGAAAGGTTCTGATATTGGGTATTGTGGGTTCTTAGAAAGTCCTTGTTTACTGGAATGTCAGAACGAGGAAATAAGTTGATCCGAATTTATCACCGCGGTCATTCAATTCAATATACAAGAATTTATATTTTTGAATCGAGGGTTCATAATGTAAAACTTATCTGATCTTATCCATTTTTATTTTATAATTTTTTTTCGAATAAATCATGAATTTTGCAGAGTATTCAAAATTTTATCGAAAACTTACAGCAGCTTGCCAAACAAAAGCTAATAGAAAAAATAGTACAGGTATGACAGGCATAACATCTACGATTGGATTGAAAAAGGCATAAGCCTCGGGCAATTTAGCGAAGAAAAAACTACTCGAATAAAGGGTGGAATTAAGACAGATACAGATTAAACTAAAGATATTAAGCATAACAAACATTTCATTCTTGTAGATTAGAAAATTTGATTTTGGTTGAGTTCTTTTTATGAAGGAAAAATGAAAAGGCGGGTCAAAAAATCCTTCTTTTTCTTCGAACTCTCCCAAATCAAAAATCTTTCCTTTCATTCTCAAATGAGAATACAAGGAATTATAGTTTCGTACAATATCTTAATTGAATTTTATGTAATGATCAAGAATTTGATCAAGAATTTTTTGTGATTCTATATTTACATGTGTTGAATCCTAGCAACAATGTATTTCATATGTATTTGGGCTGGGATTGACGAATGACCAATACCAATATTAGTCTTTATTAGTGTCGAATAGAAATCTAAATGGGGCGTGGCCAAGCGGTAAGGCAACGGGTTTTGGTCCCGCTATTCGGAGGTTCGAATCCTTCCGTCCCAGATCGTCTCCATCAGAAACGAAAGATTCTTCTCTTTAACAATTTTCTGTTTAATCTTGCTTGGATATTGGATATATATAATGTGTGACCCAACCCCTTCTTTGTTCTGAATTCAATGTACGGGTAGAAATAAAGATATTTCTTTGAATTCTTAATTAAAAAAAGAATTGGGGGTGGATCATTCCCATTCAGAGTATGCTCATACTCATATTCATATTGAAGTTAGTTACTTAGGGAAACCTTGTGTTCCATACCCGTGAAATGGGAATTCGCACATGGTGCATTCTGAATTGAAATAGAAAAAAGGTCTTTTTTCTATTCCATTCCCCAAGGAAAGCCTAAAGAAAATAAATGGTGTATCCCAATTCCACACTTTATGTAGAGACTAAAGATTACGTAGTTTTTTGTATTAATTGCATTTCATCGTTCGTCTTAAAACTTCTAAGGAAAAAATAGGAAAAAGAAATTGATCTGGATCCCATTTTCTTTTTTTGTATTTTAGCTTATTCAATTGAATAATTGGAAATCAATATAATGTAATGATTGTATGGATGAAAATTTATATATTCCATTTTTATGGAATTGGAGGAAAGATTCTTGAATCTGAAGTAAAAAAAAATTGGTCTGTATGCTGTATAATAGATATTATGTATTATTATTGTATTGTTCTATTTCAGTAACAGCGGCCCCTTCCCTTGGTTAAGTCAAAAGGATCTGTGATCCTTTAAATATCCATGATTACTCCCAGTAACAATTGTTCGTTGTATATGATGGATATGAAAAGATTAGATTCTTCTTATTCTTGATTCTGATTTTCTCTTTCAGATGAAAGAAAGAATAACGACTTTTATCTTACACGAAACCTCTTCTATTCCATACTCACGAAAACAAAAAACGATTTGAATCTTCATTTTTGTGAACCCTTGGTACTTGAATAAGTGTGAAAAATCTATATTATAGAGAGACTTCCGACCTTTTCGAGTCATCGGAATAGCTTATATTTGGTTAATAACTGATTTTGTTCCGGAATTGAAAATCTATTCTATTATTCTATTAAGTAAAGGCCTTTCCTTTTTTTTTTTCGAACACATAAATGAAAAAGTAATTAGAAAAAAAAAAGGGATGATCCTTTTTATGATTCATCATCCCGAACAATCTGTTGAAGATGTAAATAAGACTTAAGTAAACGCGTTTATTCGTCTTTTTTAGAAATCTGTTTCATTTGAGCCAATGACTATTCATGATTCCATATTGAATCAATTCCATACCGGTTCGAAATTTCATTAGAGGAATGTTATGGTAAAACTTCGTTTGAAACGATGTGGTAGAAAGCAACGTGCGACTTGAAGGACATGATTCGTTGTGGATTCTTACATCCACCATTTTCTATAGGAATGAAGATGCTCTTGAATCGACATAGTTTGTTCTGTTCTTGCTAGGAACCTAATTTGTGTTGGGTTGGTAAATAGGAATAGTACATAATGGAGCTCGAACAAAAAGTATTGATTCATTTATCGGGGGGAAGAATCTAGGGTTAGTAACAATTAATAAGTTAGACCAACTTTGTAAATATATCCTCAATATCGAAATCGAAGGGTTAAAATTCGAACAAGTTTGAAATAAAATAAAAAAGTAAAATTTGTTGAAATTGGTAAAACTTTTTCGATGAAAATGAAAAGTGTATTATATTACAAGGGAATTAATCTTTCGTATTATTCATAGAAAGAAATAACAAAAAACAAAAGGTATGTTGCTGCCATTTTGAAAAGGAATAAGGATCACCGAAGTAATGTCTAAACCTAATGATTTTACAAAGTAAAGAGAAAGGATTCCGGAACAAGGAAACACTATTTTCAATTGTCTCAATAATTTTCTTTAATTTTATTATAATGAAGAAGAAAAATAGATTCGAGACGAGACAAACAAAAGAGGTTAGAGACGACTCAAGAAATGTCTAAAGAGTTACCTTCGCACTTTTTCAGAATTGCCCAACTTGAGTTATGAGTACGAATGAGATTTCTTTTTTTCTGTATCTGTAAGTAAGAACAAAAAACGACTCAAATTATAGTCGACTTCATGATTTTATGGATCTATTTGCCATTATATACAGAATATACATAAATATTAGAATCATTTTTTCTCGAGCCGTATGAGGAGAAAGCCTCCTATACGTTTCTAGGGGGGGGGGGTATTATTTATCTACATCTATCCCAATGAGCGATCTATCGAATCGTTGCAATTGATGTTCGATCCCGAAGAGAAGGAAGAGATCTTCAAAAAGTGGGTTTTTACGATCCGATACAGAATCAAACTTATTTAAATGTTCCTGCCATTCGTTATTTCCTTGAAAAAGGTGCTCAACCTACAGGAACTGTTCATTATATTTTAAGGAAGGCAGAATTATTTTAAAGTTAAAGAAAGACCCTCATAAAGAAAAAAAACAAAATTTATTTTAATAATAATAAATAAACAAGATTTAATAATAATAAATAAACAAGATTTAATAATAATAAATAAACAAGAAAAGGTAACTAGTATCTATTTTGGGCAATTAGTTACTCAAAATTTGCTCTTTTCTTGTTGTATTCATACTTTTTCTCTACCTTTTCCTTATTTTTTTTTCATCTAAATTTCTTATTTATGTTGTGCCAATCCAACACGAATTCTTATTTGATTTACTTAATACTTAAATACAATACTTAATTAATTATACAATACTTAATTAAGTATTAATTTAATTGAATTTGTTTTCCATTCATATTGACAATGTTGTATCGAACAAATATAATTCGATCGTAGATAAGCGGATCCGTTTATTCCGACCCCTAATTGGTTTTTCCTTTACTTCGGTCAAATGATGGGTTTGCCGGATTTACTATTATACATATACAAGATGTATTTTCTTAACGAAAATAAAAAATTTTGATAAAATGGGCGGTCTGTAAATTTTTATATTTCTATTTGGAATCCGTTGTTTTTTATTTTTGAATCCGATCCATTCATTTTGCTATTTTGGTGTTTAGAATTGATCATAAAATCTTTCCTTTCTATTTCTTGTTAGTTCAATGTTTTGACGTAGTTGTACAGTGCAATTCAATTGATTTTTTTTATTTCGATCGTATCTACAAATCATATTTATCTGGGTTGCTAACTCAACGGTAGAGTACTCGGCTTTTAAGTGCGACTATGATCTTTTACACATTTGGATGAAGTAACGAATTCGTCCAGACTATTGGTAGAGTCTATAAAACCGCGACTGATCCTGAAAGGTAATGGATGGAAAAAACAGCATGTCGTAATAATAAGAAGAAAATGGAATTTCTTAATTTCTTATTAGATTCCTATTTTTTTTTTTGAGTAGAATTTGGAGTCGATCCTTACCAGATCAGTCCAAAATTTTGTTTTTATTTTAGGAGGAAGACAAAAAAAATTCACATTTACGGTTGGGTTTAGTGAATAAATGGATAGAGCCCTACGGCTCCAATTCTGGTAAAAAAAAGCAACGAGCTTCTATTCTTTATTTGAATAATTACCCGATCTAATTAGACGTTAAAAAAAATTAGTGCCTGATGCGGGAAAAGGTTCTCCTGTGAGTGGTCCTTTGATTCTTTTTTTTTTCTTTTTTAAAAAATCCTAACTATTCTCTATTATAGATTGGAAACGAATGTGTAGAAGAAACAGTATACTGACAAAAAGAATTTGTTCCAAAGTCAAAAGAGCGATCGGGTTGCAAAAATAAAAGATTTTTGAACCTCTAGTAATTATAACGAGGATAAACCCATTAGATAGAAGGGGAGAGGAAAAAGATCTGTTGATTGGACTTTCTGTTTCCGGGGTATATATATTTTTTTATACATAATACATACCTTGTTCTGACCATATTGCACTATGTATAATTTGATAACCCAAGAAATGCCTACTGTTTTTGTTTCAAGTAGAAAAAATGTAAGTCAATGGAAGAATTACAAGGATATTTAGAAAAGGATAGATCTCGGCAACAACACTTCCTATATCCGCTACTCTTTCAGGAATATATTTATGCACTTGCTCATAATCATGGGTTAAATGGTTCGATTTTTTACGAACCTGTGGAAGTTTTTGGTTATGACAATAAATCTAGTTTAGTACTTGTAAAACGTTTAATTACTCGAATCTATCAACAGAACTTTTTGATTTCTTTGGTTAATGATTCTAATAAAAATCGATTCGTTGGATACAACCACAATAATTTTTTTTTTTCTAATTTTCATTCTCAAATGATATCAGAAAGTTTTGCAATTATTGTAGAAATTCCATTCTCGTTGCGATTAGTATCTTATTTCGAAGAAAAAGAAATACCAAAATATCATAATTTACGATCAATTCATTCCATTTTTCCCTTTTTAGAGGACAAATTATCACATTTAAATTATGTCTCAGATATACTAATACCTCATCCCATACATATGGAAATCTTGGTTCAAATTCTTCAATGCTGGATTCAAGATGTTCCTTTTTTACATTTATTGCGGTTCTTTCTTCACGAATATCATAATTTGAATAGTCTTCTCATTACTCAGAAGAAATCTATTTACGTTTTTTCAAAAGAAAATAAAAGATTATTTCGGTTCCTATACAATTCTTATGTATTTGAATGGGAATTTTTATTCGTTTTTATTCGTAAACAATCTTCTTATTTAC